TCAATTCCAATTGTCGATTCGATTTTTTGTATCGGTTTTCTTCTATTTTTCAATTTCGAAATTTCGATTTGTTTGAGATTTTGAAAATCAAAAAGAAATAGAAAAAAGAAAATAAGAAAATAGATAAAAAAACAGAAATCAATTTCGAAAATCAAAATCAAAAAGAAAGAAAAAAAGGGAAATGATTATTTGATTAAAATCTCAGTCGAGTATTAGTCTTTCTATTAATTCGATGCGGATATTGAAAGAGAATCTAATGCATGAAATCATTAGGTTCTTCCTCTTTGTTTTGTCCTAGAGTTCGATTTGATTCCTTCATTTCGATTTTTCTTAATTGATTTGATTCGTGAAATTGCGAGAAACCCTTAACTTAATATGAAATTTCGAGTTTCCATACTAAAACGAAAATCAAAAGACTTCTGCTGCTAGACTTGCTAGACTATGTTATTTATTATACATTATACCGACCTTGGTGAGTCTTTTCAAAAAGAATCAAGTTATTTGATTCGAGTTGGAATAGAGTCATTTTGAACCAACTCCCAGCCAGCACTCAAGATTGCAATCGGGAATGAATCAAAAAAAGACTTGTTTGTTATTGCAATAATACTTAACTTAGTAAGACCAATCGATGAGTCAAGTTTGACTACAATAGAAGGAAGAAAAAGGTGTTTTGGAACAAGCCCCCATACACAGTATCTAGTATATATAGATATATAAGACAGTGATATAATTGAAGACAGTGATATAATTAACTAAATCCTAAAGGATCCACAGAAAATCAAAATCCACTTTCCTATTAATATTAGTAATAGAAGGATCGAAAATAAACGGATCGAATACTAAATACTAATAGTAGTATTAGAAAGGACTCCCATATGATCCAAAGATTCGACGGACTAGACCAAAGAAAATATCAAAGAGAGGGGGTTCAACTCATCAAAATGAAAGAAGGTACAAATGTGGATCCATTTACTATTAGCTATTAGGATACGAATGCATTATCTCTGAAAAATTCGGGTTTTTCTTATATCAAAAGAAAATTTCTTAGGGTATTTCAAAAAACCAAAAAAGGCATGGAATGAGACTGGAATTTTTCGCCAGCCAGGATAAGAATTTGCACTTCTAAAAAAAAAGGATTGTGATTGGGTTAAAAGGGTATCAACATTTCTTTGATCAGGGATGGAAGAAGTTGTATGGAATTGACTCATGAGGATTAATTAAAAGGAAGGAATTTGTTTGTCTGAGATTTGCTAAATACTAATGGAATTGATTTGAGAAATAGTAAGGGAATTGGGTTTGGATCTATTGAAATGGAATTGGGGTTTGATTTAGATGGATCCACGAATGTATACAAGTATGTGGTAATATTTCCATTTCTAGGTACCAACTAAATGAACTGATCGACCCCCCATAACCAAGTACTATGAAACCGATACAAATGGAGAATGGAATCTATAGGGCTATACGGATTCGAACCGTAGACCTTCTCGGTAAAACAGATCAAACTAATTAGTATCAAAATGATTTGAACTGCTTCAAAGACCCAACATGCATTTTGTTGCATTGGGCTCTTTCATGAACTGATGAAAAGATCAGTTAGTCCACCATATTTTTTCTTCTCTTCAAGAAAAAGTAATAAGATAGTGAGATGGTTCCATGTGCTCTGGTTCATTATTTTGATTCTGATCCAAGAGCAATACCAAAGTGTTTCAAAAAAGGGTTTTACCTTGACGTAGGTCTGCTTTCGGCCTAGATTCCACTAAGTTTCATTTAATAAATGAAATAGAGTCTCTATCGCTCCACTAGAAGAGTCAAATATGAGACTTTATACACCTTAAAGTTCATAGGACGAAAAGAGGTTCTTTTGAGGCCCTTATACTCATTATGCCTAGCATTGAATAAAGCGGGTATTTACCTTATCAATTCTCAAATCAATGATGAATTTTCTTTAGCACCAGAATTCCCATATTCCCATCAGAATCGAATTGAACCAAATAAATATTTATCAGGCTATTGTTCTCCAGTTCTTTCGAATCCATGGAGTAAGACATCGATTTCTCAATAAGATATATTGATTGCATAATGAACTTCCTTGAAAAGCATTGGCGCACGTGTAAACGAGTTGCTCTACCTAACTGAGCTATAGCCCTTGTCATAGATATCTTAATATATAGAGAATTTCTTGTCAAGATAGATAGCAATTTCTTGCCAAAGTCAAATAGGATTCACGGAATCACTCTCGAATTTCTTTCTTCTTAAGGATTCGTATTGCCTCGAAGTCATATTGTATCTATAATTCAGGAAGCGCTGCATCTCTTTTTTGATTTGTAGTGATAAATGGCCTACTTAACTCAGTGGTTAGAGTACTGCTTTCATACGGCGGGAGTCGTTGGTTCAAATCCAATAGTAGGTATAACTTATTAGATACCGTCGATTCCGGTATCTAATAAGTTTTTTTGTGCATCCTCTTTTTTTCCTTGTATCAGATTCGATTGAATTGAATTGGATTCAATTAGGGGAATCAAAAAAGAGTGTAGAAATCAAAAGAACTCTTTGGTGGATTGACTAGTAGGAAATAGCATTGATAGCCTCTACTCGCATCCTAGCTCGTCTGAGAGCTAGATTCGCCTCAATTGTTTGTCTCTTACCTTCCGCCTTACTCAAGTTAGCTTCAGCTATTTCAAGAGCTTGCTGAGCCTCTTGTGGATCAATGTCCCTACTAATCTCCGCATCATTTCCTAAAATGGTGATCTCGTTATTACCTATTCTAGCGAAACCACCCATAAGAACGACTGTTAACCATTGGTCATTGAGGCGTATTCTCAAAAGACCTATATCTACAGCAGTAGCAATGGGAGCGTGGTTTGGCAATATACCAATTTGGCCACTATTAGTAGGTAAAATGATTTCTTTGACTTCTGAATTCCAAATAATTCGATTAGGGGTCAGTACACAAAGATTTAAGGTCATTTCGTTAATTTGCTCTCCACTTCTAAATTAATAGCTTTCGCGGTTGCTTCATCGATGGTACCCACCAAATAAAAGGCCTGCTCAGGAAGACCGTCTAATTCCCCGGAAAGGATAAGCTGAAACCCCCTAATTGTTTCTGCGAGACCAACATATTTTCCAGGAGAACCCGTAAATACTTCTGCTACGAAAAAGGGTTGTGATAAGAAACGCTCCATTTTTCGTGCTCTTGCCACGGTTAAACGATCCTCTTCGGATAATTCGTCTAACCCCAGGATAGCTATAATGTCCTGAAGTTCCTTGTAACGCTGTGAAGTTTGCTTGACTCTTTGTGCAATTTCATAATGTTCCTCGCCAACGATACGAGGTTGGAGCATAGTGGATGTTGAATCTAAAGGGTCCACCGCTGGATAAATCCCTTTGGCAGCTAATCCTCTTGAGAGTACGGTAGTAGCATCTAAATGTGCAAATGTCGTGGCAGGGGCAGGGTCGGTTAAATCGTCTGCAGGTACATAAACTGCTTGAATGGAGGTTATAGACCCTTCTTTGGTAGAAGTAATTCTTTCTTGCAAAGACCCCATTTCTGTACTAAGGGTAGGTTGATAACCCACCGCGGAAGGCATTCTACCTAATAAGGCGGATACCTCCGATCCTGCTTGAACGAATCGGAAGATATTGTCGATGAATAGAAGTACGTCTTGCTCATTAACATCTCGGAAATACTCGGCCATGGTTAGGGCAGTCAAACCGACTCTCATACGAGCTCCGGGCGGCTCGTTCATCTGACCGTAGACTAGAGCTACTTTCGATTTTGTAATATTTTCTTCATTAATCACTCCGGATTCTTTCATTTCCATGTAAAGATCATTTCCTTCACGAGTACGTTCGCCTACTCCCCCAAATACGGATACGCCCCCGTGCGCTTTTGCAATATTGTTAATTAATTCCATGATGAGTACTGTTTTACCCACTCCAGCCCCCCCAAAAAGTCCAATCTTTCCTCCACGGCGATAAGGAGCTAAAAGATCCACTACTTTAATCCCTGTTTCAAAGATTGCTAATTTTGTGTCTAACTGTATAAAAGCGGGTGCAGATCTATGAATAGGGGATGTTGTGCTAGTATCTACAGGACCCAAATTGTCAACGGGCTCCCCAAGAACGTTGAAAATTCGTCCGAGAGTAGCCCCACCGACGGGAACACTTAGAGGAGCTCCTGTATCCATAACTTCCATTCCTCTCGTCAGACCATCTGTAGCACTCATAGCTACAGCTCTAACTCGATTATTTCCTAATAATTGCTGTACCTCACAAGTCACATTAATTTGCTGACCGGCAGTATCTCGACCCTTCACTATCAAAGCGTTATAAATATAAGGCATCTTCCCCGGAGAAAAAGCAACATCCAGTACTGGGCCAATAATTTGATCGATCCGTCCTAGCTTTTTTTCTTCACGTGTGGAAACCGCAGGGCCAGAACTTTTAGGATTGATTCTCATAATTATGATAAAGTGAAATATGTCAAAATTGATTGGGAATATTTCCGAATCGAAAATATCCGATAGCAAGTGGATCGATTCATTCAATAAGGAATGGAATCAATAAGGAAGTTAGCACTTGATTTAGTCAGTATCCTCCAAGCGAATCCAATTCAATCCTTTCCTCATTCAATGAGTCATTTTTCAAGTTCAACCAACTCCTTTTCAAAATAGCCCTCTCAACAACAAGTATAAGAATAATGAAGGAGGCAATCTATCTTATTTATCTCTCATTATTATTTAATTTATCTCTCATTATATAGAATTTGATCCATATACCATATCCATATACCATATATATATATTAGAATTCGATTCTTTCTATTTATGAAATTCGAACCAAAACTCGATTTATGATTCATTCATTATTCTCATGGGCCCCTCTTTTTGATTTTTTTGTATAGAAATCGGAATCCATTCGTGTTTTATATCTTGGATGAATTATGCTTATTTTCACATCTAGGATTTACATATACAACATATATAACTGTCAAGGGGGAATTTTTCTTAGTAGATTAGATATTTCGATTCAAATAAAAAGATAATAAAGAAGGTTTGATTTAAGAAGAGGGTTTGATTTAAGAAATTCTAAAGAATCTGTATTAGGTTGCGCCATAGATATCAAGGAGTATACAATAATCGTGTATTTGGCGAATCAAATACATGGGCCTCTTACTCATAAAAGGGTGGTTCACTTAGTTGTCCCTCTTTTGTGGTCTTATTACTTATAAAAAGGCGGTTCGCTTAGTTGTCCCTCTTTGGAAAGAACAAATCTTTCAAAAGTTTCATTCATGGCTATTTCATGTCGAGTAGACCTTGTCATTGTGAGAATTGGAAATTCGTGAGTCGGGGGAAAGGGCTTATGTCACCACAAACGGAGACTAAAACTGGTGTAGGATTCAAAGCTGGTGTTAAAGATTATAAATTAACTTATTATACTCCAGAATATCAAACCAAAGATACTGATATCCTGGCAGCATTCCGAGTAACACCACAACCTGGAGTTCCACCTGAGGAAGCAGGGGCTGCAGTAGCTGCCGAATCTTCTACCGGTACATGGACAACCGTGTGGACTGATGGACTTACTAGTCTTGACCGTTACAAGGGGCGATGTTACCACATCGAACCCGTCATTGGAGAGGAAAATCAATATTTTTGCTATGTTGCTTATCCTTTAGACCTTTTTGAAGAAGGCTCCGTTACCAACATGTTTACTTCCATTGTGGGTAATGTGTTTGGGTTTAAAGCGCTACGAGCTCTACGCTTGGAAGATTTGCGAATTCCTCCTGCTTATTCCAAAACTTTCCAAGGTCCACCTCACGGTATCCAAGTGGAAAGAGATAAATTGAACAAATATGGCCGTCCCCTATTAGGATGTACAATTAAACCAAAATTGGGATTATCCGCGAAAAACTACGGGAGAGCGGTTTATGAATGTCTTCGTGGTGGACTTGATTTTACCAAAGATGATGAAAACGTGAACTCACAACCATTTATGCGTTGGAGAGACCGTTTCCTATTTTGTGCTGAAGCAATTTATAAGGCGCAAGCCGAAACAGGTGAAATCAAAGGACATTACTTGAATGCTACTGCAGGTACGTGTGAAGAAATGATCAAAAGGGCCGTATTTGCCAGAGAATTGGGAGTTCCTATCGTAATGCATGACTATTTAACGGGGGGATTCACTGCAAATACTAGCTTGGCTTCGTATTGCCGAGACAACGGTTTACTTCTTCATATTCACCGCGCAATGCATGCAGTTATTGATAGACAGAAGAATCATGGTATGCATTTCCGTGTACTAGCTAAAGCATTACGTATGTCCGGCGGAGATCATATTCACGCCGGTACAGTAGTGGGTAAACTGGAAGGTGACCGTCAGCTGACTTTAGGTTTTGTTGATTTACTACGCGATGATTATATTGAAATAGACCGAAGCCGCGGTATCTTTTTCACTCAAGATTGGGTCTCTATGCCAGGTGTTCTGCCTGTGGCTTCAGGAGGTATTCATGTTTGGCATATGCCTGCCTTGACCGAGATCTTTGGAGATGATTCCGTATTACAGTTCGGCGGAGGAACTTTAGGACACCCTTGGGGAAATGCACCTGGTGCAGTAGCTAACCGAGTGGCTTTAGAAGCATGCGTAAAAGCTCGTAATGAAGGGCGTGATTTAGCTTCCCAAGGTAATGAAATTATTCGTGAAGCTGGAAAATGGAGCCCTGAGCTTGGGGCTGCTTGTGAAGTGTGGAAGGAAATCAAATTCGAGTTCGAGGAAGTAGATAAGCCAGATCAATTTGTTGCTTGATAATTCCTGTTTGTTCTCCTAATTAAATTAAACTCCTAATTCGAATTAAATTAAAAAAACTCGACTCGGCTCAACCCTTTTTGAAAAAAGGGATTGGGCCGAACCAAATAGAATGAGCAAATATCCAGCTTTATTACCATTCATTAGTATTTACATATATTCCTTGTTTTATAACAAGAAACTAGGTCCATGAACATGTACACAATATACTCATTTGATTACTAATTTTATCTAGAACCCAACCCAAGTGTGTGTCTATATTCTATATACAAACTATATACAAACAAGATCCAAAAAATGAGATCGAAGACTCAAGAATTCAATACCTTAAATGAGATCGAAGACTCAAGAATTCAATACCTTTCTTCTTTATTGTCTTTATTGTTGGATCCATAATGAATCCGATGGATCCTTGCGATTGGCCAATTCCTTTCTATCCGATACTATGGCATAGATCAAGCCAGGGGAAAAGTGCCCTTTCTCCACCCTCTATATTGTCTTTTTCGTTTCGTGTTGCAATAAAAACTTCTTATAAGAAATATATGGCGAAAAAAATGCTATCAATTAAAGAAATCCATATTGAAATGTTGAAGCAATATCCCAGATTCCTATAAGCATAATCCTTGATTTATGGATTCGTTTTTTTTAATTACGAGTCCTAACCTAATAAGAATCGTTGGATCCATATGCTCAATTAGGACCCGAAATCAAATAGTAAAATAATTATGGATTGAATGACTATTCATCTATTGTATTTTTAAGGTGCAGTCAAAATTTATGGAAAAATGGTGGTTCCATTCGATGTCTTCTAACAAGGAGTTAGAGAGCAGATGGGAGCGAAATACATCAATGTACAGTCTTTATTCTATTGGACGGACTAGTGAAAATGAGGTCCTCGTTAGAAATCATACAGAAAAAAACATTTCTAGTTGGAATGAGAGTGGGGGTTGCCCTTCCAGTAATATTGAGCATTTATTTGCTATTAAGGGTATTGGGGGTTTGATCTCTGATGACATTTTTTTCGTTAGAGACGATAATGGCGATAGTTATTTCATCTATTTTGATATTGAAAATCAGAGTTTGGAGATTGATAATGGTAGTTCTTTTCTGAATGAACTAGAAAGTTTTTTTTCGAATTCTCGGATTTCCGATTGTCTCACTAATTCAATCATTTCCTATTGTCTCACTAATTCGATCATTTCCTATTGTCTCAATAGTATATCGAAAAGTAAGGATTATTATCATTCCATATATGATACTCAATCTAGTTGGAAGAATCACATTAATAGCCGGATTGCTAGTTATCTTCGTTTTGCAACGAGTATGGATAGTTCCATTTCAGGAGGTGCTGTCAATTCCGCTGAAAGTTCTATTTCTAATGATGAAAGTCGCAATTCCAGTATTAATGATATTAATGATGAAAGTCGCAATTCCAGTATTAATGATATTAATGATGAAAGTCGCAATTCGAGTATGACAGCTAGTGATAACGAGAGCGAGAACGAGAGTGATAACGAGAATGATTTTAATCGAAGGGTTAATGATCCGGGTCTAAGTATAAGTGAAAAATACGGCCATTTATGGGTTCTGTGCGAAAATTGTTATGAATTAACTTATAAAAAATTTTTTAAGTCAAAAATGAATATTTGTGAACACTGCGGATATCATTTGAAAATGAGTAGTTCAGATAGAATTGAACTTTTGGTGGATCCGGGCACTTGGGATCCCATAAATGAGGATATGATCTCCATGGACCCTATTGAATTTGATTCCGAAACGGACCCTAGTGAATTTGATCCCCAATTGGAAATTCTTGAATTTGATTCCCTAACGGACCCCCTTGATTCCGAAATAGACCTTAGTGAATTTGATTTCGAAGAGGACCCTATTGAATTTGATTTCGAAGAGGAGCCCTATCGGGATCGTATCGATTTTTATGAAAGAGAGGCTGGTTTAACTGAAGCTGTTCAAACAGGCATAGGTCGACTAAACGGTATTCCTATAGCAATTGGGGTTATGGATTTTGAGTTCCTGGGAGGTAGTATGGGATCCGTAGTAGGCGAGAAAATAACCCGTTTGATCGAGTATGCTAGTAATGGGTCTCTACCTCTTATTATTGTGTGTGCTTCTGGGGGAGCGCGCATGCAAGAAGGAAGTTTGAGCTTGATGCAAATGGCTAAAATATCTTCTGCTTTATATGATTATCAATTAAATAAAAAACTATTCTATGTATCCATCCTTACCTCTCCTACAACCGGTGGGGTTACAGCCAGTTTTGGCATGTTGGGGGATATCATTATTGCTGAACCTAATGCCTATATTGCATTTGCGGGGAAAAGAGTAATTGAACAAACATTGAATACGACAATACCCGAGGGTTCACAAGAATCGGAGTATTTATTTGAGAAGGGTTTATTCGACCTCATCGTACCACGGAATCTTTTAAAAGGTGTTCTGACTGAGTTATTTCAGCTCCACGGGTTCCTTCCTTTGAATCCAAATTCCAAAAATTAAAAATTCTGGATTCCATTCTTTATAGCGTTTCTAGCGAATCTAGCGAACAAGTATTGAATTTCATTCTCATTGGAATATAAAAATGTCGTTTTCTTCAGTAACATATGTTATGCTTCTAGTAAGAGTCAGAAATTTTGGATAATTTCTTTTTATTTTGTCTCCGGATCTTTTTTGATCCTATCCCCATTCAGGATTAGTGATTAGGAACTCTCTATCAACGGGAGTTCATTTTTCTATTATAGGAATTACGGAAAAGATTCATTAGTAAAAAAAAAAGGAAAGAATTTGACCCTATTATGTCTTAATTTTCTTATGTCTTTCATAATTCATAATCGAAAAAATCAAAAATGAATTGAATATATTATGTATTCTAAATTGAATATATTATGTATTCTATTATGTATATTGTATTATATTATGTATATTCATTTTTGATTTTTGATATTATGAAAATATTGAATTTCGTTTAGTAAAATTTTTCTTTATTCAAATTTAATTTATGAAAAAGGGAATTTCATATTTTGAATATTTTCTTTCTCCCCATTTTCTTTCCTATTTTTTTTTCAATCTATTTTTTTTTTTCATTTTCAAAGAAATAGGAATTCAAATAAATAGGAAATCAATTTTCCTATTTGATTTTAATAAAACTAAAGAATCGAATACTAAAATGAAATAGAATACTAATATAGAATACTAATATAAACTAATATAAATAATAACAGAAATAGAATAGTAATATAAATAATAACAAAAGTATAGAAAGAAAAATGCATTTTATAGAATAGAGAACTAGAAAAAAATTCATAAAAGAATTAATTATTATTAAGTTATTATAAATAATATTTGTATTCTAATTATAAATAATATTTGTATTCTAAATAATATTTGAAATAATTAAGCAATATAGAAATCCAGATATAGAAATGAAAGAAATCCAATCAATAATTAATAGAGATGAAATCCAATATGGATCATTTCGAAAAATACGCTTTTTTTACTAGAAATGCTCGTTTTGTATTAGATGTTTTGTATTAGATTAATTAGAGTCGTGAATTCCTAATAATAATGAAATTCTTAAGGGAAGAAGGAGAAAAGAAGAGAAGAATGAAAAATGGATTAAAGTGAATTACCATACATAGTCGTGTAGAAAGATGAATGAGTACACTTAATTCTATATTCCTTGCACTTATTGACTACTTAATATTATTTATAATAGATATACTTATCATGAGATATCTTTGCTTCTAATTATAAGAGAAGAGGTACAAATATTAAATCGAGGCACCTATTCTATGACAGATCTAAGCTTCCCCTCTATTTTTGTGCCTTTAGTGGGCCTAGTATTTCCGGCAATTGCAATGGCTTCTTTATTTCTTCATGTCCAAAAAAATAAGATTGTTTAGATATGATGAGACCAAATCTCATTAGTTTCTTTTAACACGGGATTAGAATGCTGTTATCCTTTTAGTAGAATATGGTATGTGCTTTCTTCTGACTCGGAACCCAAAAGAAAAAACTTTTATGCATACGGATACATGATATCCGGGTAAATATATGTATATACGGATATAACTAGTCAAAAACAATCAATATTCAAACAAAATCGAATGGAAATTGATCTAACCAATTATTCCTAATGGTTCAGAATCAACAAAGTAGTGCTAGTTGATAAGAGTTATTTCAGGAGCAGAAAAATCCAATTGGGACTATTCTCTGAATTTCAATCAAATACAACTGGATCTGGTATAGTATAATATGAACTGGCGATCAGAACATACATGGATAGAACTTATAAGGGGATCCAGAAAAATAAGTAATTTTTGCTGGGCCTGTATCCTTTTTTTAGGTTCGCTAGGATTTTTAGTGGTTGGAACTTCCAGTTATTTTGGTAAGAATTTGCTATCTGTATTTCCCCATCAGCAAATGGTTTTTTTTCCCCAAGGGATTGTGATGTCTTTCTATGGGATCGCGGGTCTATTTATTAGCTCCTATTTGTGGTGCACAATTTTGTGGAATATAGGTAGTGGTTATGATCGATTCGATAGAAAAGAAGGAGTCGTCTGTATTTTTCGTTGGGGATTCCCCGGAAAAAATCGTCGCATCTTCCTTCGATTTTTTATGAGGGATATCCAGTCAATCAGAATAGAGGGGAAAGAGGGTCTTTATTCTCGCCGTATCCCTTATATGGAAATCAGAGGCCAAGGAGCCATTCCTTTGACTCGTATTGATGAGAATTTGACTCCGCGAGAGATTGAACAAAAAGCTGCTGAATTAGCCTATTTCTTGCGCGTACCAATTGAAGTATTTTGAAATGAAGAATGAATTGAATGCTTTCTCAGCATCAGGTAGGGAACTCGGTAATACCCTCTTTTGTTTTTTGAAAATCAAAAGTGACTGAAGTTTTTTATTTCGAATGTTCATTCGAGCAATCTATGTTAGATTCTATTTATTCTGTTGAGGCACGCCCCATAACATAGAATAAAAAGGGTAGGGCATATATGGAAGAAAACAACAAAAAGACTAGACTCTTTTTGTGTGTGCAAAAAGTGTTTTTTCTATGATATGAGGTCCAACTCAATTCTTTCTTGTATATTAATTCTTTCTTGTTTTCTTGTATATTAATTCTTTCTTGTTTTCTTGTATATTAATATATTAAGAAAATAAAAGAAAAGGTCTAATAAGGACTAATAAGTATGGGTTCGTCACATATATCTGTATATCTAATCATTTCGGCATACAGAATTCATCTTTTTAGGCCCAAGATTGGGAATTGGTATGTTAGATAGGGGGAGGCCCGGTCAATTTCGTTTGTCAATCGATCTTTTTATACTTTTGCCCCTTGTTAAAAAAAAAAGATTGGATCCCTAATAATCATTAGATAGTGAAACATTTCCAAATAATGGTGGGCACCTATCCCGGGATTCCTTTGTCTGGAAATCCGAAGAATACTCGTCGCTTCAAGTGTCTTTTTCAAACATTCAAAACAGAAGAAGAAATAAGGATACAATTAGTTTAGTTCGAATTTCTCCAATTGATATACCTGGGAACAAGATTTGCTTATTATTCTTTTTTCTTTCATCCGAGGCGGATTCTTATTTCATTTTGATATTTCTTCTAGTGGATTTACAGAATAACTAATTACACAAATTACAGAATAAATAATTACACAAAAATCGGGAATAGATCTATAGGTTCCATACCTTGTTATAGAACTCGTGTTTCAAAGAAATATTAGATCAAATAGAAAGAATTGACGAATGAAGCAAGTTCATTAACAATTCACGGAAGGGATCAAAAGTGAAAAAAACGAAAGCGTCGATTTCTCTTCCTTATATTGCAGCATCCATAGTATTTTTGCCCTGGTCTATCTCTCTATCATTTAATAAATGTCTGGAACCTTGGATTACAAATTGGTGGAATACCAGGCAATCCCAAACTTTTTGGAATGATATTCAAGAGAATAACCTCTTAGAAAGATTCATAGAATTAGAAGAACTATTACTCTTAGACGAAATAATAAAGAACTCTCCGGCGGCACATATCCAAAAGCTTCCTATAGGAATCCACAAAGAAACTATGCAATTGGTCAAAATACAGAATGAATATCATCTACATATCATTTTCAATTTCTCGACAAATCTAATCTGTTTCCTTATTTTAAGTAGTTATTTGATTCTGTGTAATGAGGAACTTGTCATTCTGAATTCTTGGGTTCAGGAATTTCTTTATAACTTAAGTGACACAATAAAAGCTTTTTCGATTCTTTTAGTCACGGATTTGTGGATCGGGTTTCACTCGCCCCACGGTTGGGAACTAATGATTGCTTCGGTCTACAAGGATTTTGGATTGACTCATAACGATCAAATTCTATCTGGTCTTGTTTCTACTTTTCCTGTCATTCTAGATACAATTGTGAAATATTGGATTTTTCATTATTTAAATCGTGTATCTCCTTCACTTGTGGTCATTTATCATTCGATGAATGAATGAAGAATTCATTCGATCTCTTTAACCAGCTCGAAATGTTTCCTTGTACGTACATTGCATCCATAAATATACATAAATAACTAAAGAAAACATCTCAATTTCTTCTTTCTACTTCTGCCTCTTCCAAGTATTCTCCTATATTATTCCAGTGTGATTCCAGTACAATTATTCCATTCCAATCACAGACTTGTGGATAGGGAACTATACTAGATACCTACCCAATTTATTGTAGAAATTTGGGGATCAATGATTGGACCATGCAAAATCGAAATAATTTTTTAGGGATAAAGAAACGGATGACTCGATTTCTTTCTGTATCGATCATGATATATATAATAACTCAAACATTTATTTCAAACGCGTATCCCATTTTTGCGCAGCAGGGTTATGAAAATCCGCGCGAAGCGACTGGCCGAATTGTATGTGCCAACTGTCATTTAGCTAATAAACCGGTGGATATTGAAGTTCCGCAAGCCGTACTTCCCGATACTGTATTTGAAGCAGTTGTTAGAATCCCTTATGATACGCAACTGAAACAAGTTCTTGCCAATGGAAAAAAGGGGGCTTTAAACGTGGGGGCTGTTCTTATTTTACCCGAGGGGTTCGAATTAGCTCCTCCCGATCGTATTGCCCCTGAGATGAAAGAAAAGATCGGAAATCTGTCTTTTCAGAGTTATCGTCCCAATACAAAAAATATTCTTGTGATAGGTCCTGTTCCTGGTCAAAAATATAGTGAAATTGTTTTTCCGATTCTTTCCCCGAATCCTGCTACGAAGAAAGACGTTCACTTTTTAAAATATCCCATATATGTGGGCGGAAACAGGGGAAGAGGCCAGATTTATCCTGATGGGCGCAAGAGTAATAATACAATCTATAATGCTACATCCGCAGGTATAGTAAGTAAGATAGTGCGTAAAGAAAGGGGTGGATATGAAATAACCATAGCGGATGCATCGGATGGTCATCAAGTGGTTGATATTATACCCCCAGGACCCGAACTTCTTGTTTCAGAGGGTGAATCCATCAAGCTTGATCAACCCTTAACAAGTAATCCTAATGTGGGTGGGTTTGGTCAGGGAGATGCTGAAATAGTGCTTCAAGATCCATTACGCGTCCAAGGTCTTTTGGTTTTCTTTGCATCCGTTATTTTGGCGCAAATCTTTTTGGTTCTTAAAAAGAAACAGTTTGAAAAGGTTCAATTGTACGAAATGAATTTCTAGATCCAGAAAAGGAATTACTTAACAGCAAGTTAATCAAAAGGAAAGGGCTAAATCGAGTTTTTCCTTTTTGTGTTATGGGATGGGTCAAAGACTCGTCCTATAAGAACTCATGGGGGCCTTACCCCTTTAGGATTATTTGAGGGGTAAGGTCTCGATGAGTTCTTACTTTTTCATGTCTACAATGCAGTTCATCCGATTACTACAAGGATGAGCCCAATCCAGAATATGAACCATAAAAGAAAACACCTATTGAACCGATCACAAGAATACCAGCTACAGTACCTATCAGCCAAAGAGGAATCCTTCCAGTAGTATCGGCCATTTACTTTGCTTTCCTCCACACTTCATCAAGTGGTCATGCTAGGGACAAAAACAGTCATAGATAGTTATAAGGAGGGTATCCTTCCGAATGGGATAAGAATGGGATAAGAGAAATTTACACTATTTTCTTTTATTCTCTTAATTTCTCAAT